TCAATCTCCTCTCGGTCAATCAAGAATTGAAGATTTAGTTACGATTAGAAATCTACTTTTCTATCTTCATCCATAGATCTTTTATTCATACGCATTCAATGGGTTCACAAAAATTATGTTTCACAATTTCATAATTAAATCTTTCAATTTGGAATTCACCTTTGGATATATAAATTGCGAGAATATATCTTTGTCCTCGAGTCTCTCATTGAGATGAGAAGTAGAGGTAAAGGATTTAATCCTTTTAAGAAATAAAGTTTTTGATCGAAATATAAAATATAAATCAAATCTAAAGACCCCTTAACTATTTAAGGAGTTAATAGAACGAATCACACTTTTACCACTAAACTATATCCGCTCCAATGCAATTATTGTATAGAAATATACTTTTTGTCGAACAAAACAAGGCAATTGTATGTAATTCTAATTAAGATAGGATCAAAAAAGAATGGTGAACATAAGATTTTACTTTTCATCAGGAAACTTACTATGATTAGGAAAACAAGATCCATTTAAATAACAAGTTCCATTTTTGCTACAGGAATTTTGACAGATATGAATCGACAAATTCCCTGAAGTCGTAACATAAAAAGGCACGGTGCAAGAATCCCTAGTCTCATTTTTGATTCCTTCAGTATTCAGTAAATCAAAAAATCGGATTTCATATATTTCATATTATATATATTATTAAGAATCATAAAATATTATATAAAAATAGAAGTTTATTGTTGTTGCTTCAATAATTTGCATTCTCAAATTGTTGCTTTGTTTATGATTCATTGGAACAAAAAATGGCCCGACTGGGTCACTACCCAGCCGGGCCATTTTGATGATCAAAGTTATATATATCTTTCTATTTATTTTATATATAATAAAGAGAGATAAAGAAAGACCTTTTTCAAACCCCTACTTTATGCCTAATATAACTCTAATGTAACATAGTAATTGGCCCTTTTCAATTGGGAGAGATGGCTGAGTGGACTAAAGCGGTGGATTGCTAATCCGCTGTACGAGTTATTCGTACCGAGGGTTCGAATCCCTCTCTTTCCCTTTCCTTTCTGTTGATGACTTGCTATTTGATTTATCTTTTCAATTTCTCGAACTTTTTTATTTTTTCATAGTGAAACGTATGGAATAGAGAAAATCCTAAGAAAAGTGAAAATCAAGCAACGAAAATGAAAACCTTTTTTATTCTTCACGTCCGGGATTACGTCCTGGATCATTAGACAGGAACCCGAAGATGAAGAGAGAAACAAAAAATATAACTACGGTATAAACGAAGAGTTTGAGAGTAAGCATTACACAATCTCCAAGATCTTTTTTTGGAATGGAAAAAAGAGAATAGATTCTCTATCACATATCCTATTCGAATACCAAGAACTGAAAGCGGCCTTTCTAGAAATAGAAAAAAAAAAATGCTCTCATTTGTAATAAAAGTCTTTCATTACCAAAATTCATATTCATAATGAAATATTGTAGGAGACCTTAATGGAATAGGAATAGGATTTTTTCCTGGCAGCGGAAAAGGACCATATCAGAATGGGGTGATCCGTATTTATCGTGACTATACAAGAATTTGCAATGTTTGAATCCCAATTTATACTGTAAAATTTATCTGATCTTATCAATTGTTAGAAGTTTTTTTATCGAATCAATTTTCTAGGACAGTATTAAAGATCTCATCGAAAACTTACAGCAGCTTGCCAAACAAATGCTAAGAGAAAAAAGAGTACGGGTATGACTGGCATAACATCTACGATTGGATTCAAAAAAGCGTAGGCCTCGGGTAATTTGCCAAAGAAAAAACTATTCGAATAAATCGAATAAAGGACAGAATTCAGACAGATCAAACTAAAGATATTAAGCATAACAAGCACTCTTGGAAATATTGCATTTTGATTGAGTTTTGAATATAATTTTTTATAGAAACTAAATATAAAAATGAAAAGGGTAGACCACGCCTCTTTTTCTTTGAACTCACCCAATCAAAAATTCTTCAATTCTAAAACTCAAAATAGAAGAGAAGAAATTATACTTTCATACAATATTTTAATTGAATTATCTGTAATGATCAATGAACTTTTATATCTACAACCAATACCACTATTTAATTAGTGTTGAATAGAAATCGAAATGGGGCGTGGCCAAGTGGTAAGGCAGCGGGGTTTGGTCCCGCTATTCGGAGGTTCGAATCCTTCCGTCCCAGAACGTATCCATTTCGTCAGAATCCAGTTTTTTGAACGAACAACTTTCCACGTAAGAATGTATGTAAGATAGAATGTTATTCTTGTTTTTAATGATTCAGAAAACGTAATATCTTATCTTTTTTTTTCACCACCTAAGTCAAGTTCAAATAGCATGTGAATGTTGAATGTAAAGTAACTGAATCTCTTTATGATCCAAGTAAGATGGGAATATAAATCAACAAAATAAGAGTCTGATCCCTTCATATTGAAGTTTTAGAAAGTCTCATATCTATTTTCATTTTCAATGTGACATTCTAAATTGCAATACGAAAGAAAAGCCTCTAGATTCCCTATCTCTTATAGCTTATCCCCTAACTAAATAAAATAATCAATTTGAAATTTCAATGAAAAATGAAATTGGACACCAAAATTAGTAATTTTCTCTCTGTGGATCCGCGAATTCTAAACAAGAGTGAAGGGTCTCTTGGTACTAATTGCATTTTATCCAGAATTAAATTAAGCCCTTTAATTTAAAATTAAGTTAGAGTCAAATACAAAATAGGATCAAGCACTTAATCTGGACCTGTTTAACTTTGTACCTCTACTCTTTTATCTAGTATCCTGTATGTCAAAGAGGATCCTTTTGAATTTGAAACCCATCATACTTATTGAATTTCGGGAATAGATAGAAAGTAATCAGTAATGGAGGGTTTCAATTTCCTGTGTCTTTCTGATTTCATTAAGAAAAAAAAAGTCAAGTTGCATAGATAATATCTAACAGATGTAGATTCGTTGAGCTCCATTTTTAGTTAGTCGAGTTTGTTTCTAACAAATCGTGGAAATTTATGTACCGATTGAGATGAGGATTTATTCATATAGTCACTTTACTTTGTCAAAAGATTACAGAAAGATTGCTAAAATTCAAGTTTCTATTTGTATCGTTATCATATATTATGTATTGTTATTGTTCTATTTCAGCGATTCTATTTTTGTGAAGAAAAAGGAAAGGGTTGTGATGTCTTAAATATTAAAATCGAATATTCATAATTGGATATCAAAATCCTTTTAGTGATAGTTCTTTTTAGTGACAATTGTTTAGTCTATCTGATAAATATGGAAATCCCCTATTCTTTCGATTCTGGTTTTACCAAGCAGATGAAGATTAACGACCTAAATTTTTCTTACATTAGCCTTGAATTTATATTCATTTCTATTTTTTTATTTGATATTTATTTATCGATTTTATTTGTGAAAAGGAAAAAGGTAGTAGATTTGTTTTTCGATCCATCCAGCTATTTGCTTTATGCTTTAAGTCACTAATGATCCAATTTGCAAAGAAACATGATGTTTTTTTCTTTCTTATGCTGATCAAGTGTGGTCCTTCTTGTAAAATAAAACTTTATTCCAATAATGTAGGAAATTTTGCAATTAAATTAAATGAAGTCCTTGGTATTCGAAGAAAAGTTGGTGAATCTGTCTTATCAACTCACTTGAAGATACAGATTCAAAAAGAACTCATTTATTATTTATATTTATTCGTGTTTATTTAATTAATTAAAAATTGAAATAAACGGTAAATTGAGAAAAATATTACCGATCTCATCATCTATTCTATAGAGAAGAGAAGAAATTAAGTATAGATTTCTATGTATTGGGTACTAGTTAAACTAATGACTATTCATGATTCCCTAATTGAATCAATTTCATATCAGTTTCAAATTATAGAAATGTTATGGTAAAACTTCGTTTAAAACGATGTGGTAGAAAGCAACGTGTGACTTGAAGGACATGATTAGCCGTGGATTCTTATATCCATCATTTTCTATTTGATATAGGAATGAAGGTGCTCTTAGCTCGACATCCTTTGGTCTGTTCACTAGAACCAACCCCCATGTTTGTTGGGTTGGAATGTAAGTAAATAGTCAATGATGAAGCTCGAGTAGAAAGAAATAATTCATTTCTCGGGGGCAAAGATCTAGGGTTAGTGCCAATCAATAGGTTGGAACAACTTCGTAAGTCTATTTTGAATCTCTAAATTGAAACAGTCCAATTCAAGCAAATTTGAAATCCAAAAGGAAATTTGTTGGACTTGATAAAAATCTTTAGATCAAAAGTGTATCACACAAGAATCAACCGCTCGTATCATTCTTTTATATTTTATATATTATAGAAGGAAATCGCAAAAAAGGTATGTTGCTGCCATTTTGAAAAAATTAAGTAGCACCGAAGTAATGTCTAAACCTAATGATTCAAAGCAAAGATAAAAGATCCTGAAACAAGGAAAGCCCGTTTCGATTGTCTCCGAATCTGCCAACTTTATTCTAAATTCTAAACGAGACAAAAAAAAGGGGAGGTAGAGACCGCTCAATAAATGAAATGCTTAAAGATTCCCCTTTGAGCAATTGGAACGTTATCCAACTTGAGTTATGAGTATGAATGATTTTTTGATTTTACAAAAAAAAAAGAAGAAAACTCGTGATCTAACCGATTAAATGATTTTATAAACCTCTTTGTTTGACATTTGCATTCTATACAAGACATAACTTCGAATCATTTTTCTCGAGCCGTATGAAGAGAAAACTTCATATACGTTTCCAGGGGGGGTATTGCTCATATACATCTATCCCAATGGGCCGTCTATCGAATCGTTGCAATTGATGTTCGAGCACGAAGAGAAGGAAGAGATATTTGCAAAGTGGGTTTTTATGATCCGATAAGAAATCAAACTGATTTGAATATTCCTGCTATTCGAGACTTCCTTCAAAAGGGTGCTCAACCTACAGAAACTGTTCATGATATTTTTAAGAAGGCAGAGGTTTTTAAGGAACTTCACCGTAATTCAATTTCGTTTCATTAATTTCATTAATTAATGAAAGACAAAAAACGGAGGTAGAGTCGATTCAATTCCTATATAGATACCTTTATTTTTTCCTCCTTATTACTTAGTATATTCTTCCATTGACACCCGTTTTCTATCTATGCTATGTCGATTCTATATGTAGTGCCAATCCAACACAAGTCCTTATTTTTTTGTTTTTTGAATATTTTCATTTTTTTTTTCTAAACTGTTATATTGACAACAGTATATCGAACACATATAATTCGATCGTGAATAAACGGATTTAGTTATCTCCGTTCCATAGATTTTTTTTCTTTTACTTACTTAACTTACTAAACAAAATGGATACCATAAGAATTAAGGGGCGGTCTATATCTCGCAATTTTCATATTTAGCTTATAAGACTCCGAAAATCTCTTGGGTTTGATCTCTTTTTATGTTTAGAATCCATTAGAAAATTAATTGTTTTTGATTATTTATTGCTAATTGTTTTAGTCGTATAATCCAATCTGTTTATTTATTTTGATTTGATCTCCACATCCTCCTAACTTATTTTATTATTCGGGTTGCTAACTCAACGGTAGAGTACTCGGCTTTTAAGTGCGGCTAGAATCTTTTACACATTTGGATGGAGCAAGGAATTCGTCCATACCATCGGTAGAGTTTGTAAGACCGCGACTGATCCTGAAAGGAAATGAATGGAAAAAACAGCATGTCGTATCAATGGAGAATTCTGAAAATCTATCATTCTTACCGGATCGGGACAAAGCCTTGTTTGAATTTTTGGTTGGAATGTAACAAAAAGCATTTTTAATTGAGTCGAGTGAATAAATGGGTAGAGCCCTATGGCTTGACTCCAATTGTAGGTAAAGAAAAAGCAACGAGCTTCTGTTCTTCATTTTGGAATGATTACCTAATCTAATTATATGTTAAAAAGCGATTAGTGCCTGGCACGGGAAAGTCTTCTCTCATGAGTGGGAGTGGATTGTCGATTTTTTTAATGAATCCTAACTATTCTCGATTCCATAATGGAATGGGAATGAGTGTGTAGAAGAAAAAGCATATTGATAAAGAGCATTTGTGTTCCAAAATCAGAAGAGTGATTGTATTTAAAAAATAAAGGATTTCTAACCATCTTGTTATTCTATAATGAGCATAAACCGATTAAGATTAATTAGATAGAAAAAGAGAAGGATAGAATCCGTTGATAAATCCACCTATACTCGAGGTATCTATTCTTATCTTATTATAATACCTTGTTTTGGACTGTATCGCACTATGTATCATTTGATAATCTAAGAAATCTTTTACTTTGGTTCAAATCAAATTTTTGAAATGGAGGAATTCCAAGTAGATTTAGAACGAGATAGATCTCGACAACATCACTTTGATTTTCTATGTCCACTTATCTTTCAAGAGTATATTTATGCACTTACTCATGATCGTGATTTAACTAGATCAACTTTGGTAAAAAATGTAGGTTATGACAATAAATTCAGTTTACAAATTGTAAAACGTTTAATTAGTCGAATGTATCACCAGAATCATGTGCTTATTTCCGCTAATGATCTTAACCAAAATCCATTTTTCGAGCATAACAAAAATTTGTATTTTCAAATGATACTGGGGGGATTTGCAGTTATTTTGGAAATTCCGTTTTTCCTATGTTTAGGATCTTCACGGGAAAGGAAAAAAATAGAAAAATTTTTTAATTTACGATCAATTCATTCAATATTTCCTTTTTTAGAAGACAAATTTTCCCATTTAAATTATGTGTCAAATATACTAATACCCTATCCTGTCCATCTGGAAATCCTGGTTCAAATTCTTCGTTACTGGGTCAAAGATTCCTCTTCTTTGCATTTTTTACGCTTATTTTTCCACGAGAGTCATAATTGGAATAGTTTGATTTCTCCAAATAAATCCAGTTCCATCCTTTCAAAAAGAAATCAAAGATTGTTCCTGTTTCTATATAATTCTCATGTCTGTGAATACGAATCCATTTTCGTTTTTATCCGTAACCAATCTTCGCATTTACGATCAACATCCTCTGGAACCCTTCTTGAGCGAATCTATTTCTATGGAAAAATAGAACATCTTATAGATGTCTTTACTAACGATTCTCAGCCTATTCCATGGTTGTTCAAGGATCCTTTCATGCATTATGTTAGGTATCAAGGAAAATCGATTCTGGCTTCAAAAGGGATACCTTTTCAGATGAATAAATGGAAATATTACCTTGCCAATTTCTGGCAATGTCGTTTTTATGTGTGGTCTCAACCGGGAAGGATCCATATAAACCAATTATCCAATTATTCCCTCGACTGTCTAGGTTATCTTTCAAGTGTACGACTAAACCCTTCAGTGGTGCGAAGTCAAATGCTCGAAAATGCATTTATAATAGATAATGTTAGTAAGAAGTTCGATACCACAGTTCCAATTATTCCTCTGATTGGGTCATTGGCTAAAGCCAAA